ATATGAACTCTTTCTACCCATCTTGTATATTGTCCTTTTCGTTCTGTATTGAAATAGAAACTTATTCATTCTTATGTTAGACGAGATTTTACGAAATAAATTCTTCATTTCATAAAAATTAACATCAAAAGATAAGAAATTTTTCTTATCTTTTGATGTTAATTTAACACGATATAGGAGACCCTGCCTTTTCTAGTTTCGAATTGAAAAAGTTCTCTCATATTCGTATACAATGAAGTTTTTTTTCATATATTAATATACAATGAAGTGATACCATGGATTCTTACAAAAGAGAATCGTTTCTTTCAATATAATACTCACTCATATTTAGTTAATAATCTGAGTAATTGGATCTATATGTTTATTCTAATAAGAAATGTTCCATTTTTTTCATCGAATGACTATTCATCTATTTTAGTTTCATGCAAATAGGGGTTAAGAAAGCTCTATGAAAAAATGGTGGTTCGATTCGATATTGTCTAAGAAGGAGTTAGAACACGGCTGTGGATTAAGTAAATCAATGGAAAGTCTTGGTCCTATTGAAAATACCAGTAGAGGGGAAGATCCGAGCTTTAATGATACAGAAAAAAACATTCATAGTTGTAGAAATAGTGACAGTTCTAATTACAGTAATGCTGATCATTTCTTTCGTGTCATGGACATTCTGAATTTCATCTCTGATGAAACTTTTTTACTTATAAATAGTAAGGGGGATAGTTATTCCATATATTTTGATATTGAAAAGCAAATTTTTGAGATTGACAGTGAACTACAAAGTTCTTTTTTGAATTATTCGAATTCAAGTTATTTGAATACTAGATCTAAGAGTGGCGATCCCTATAATGATCATTACAGGTATGATACTAAATATAGTTATAGTTGGAATAATCACATTAATAATTGCATTGACAGTTATCTTCATTCTCAAATCCGTATTGGGAGTTCCATCTTAAGCGGTAGTGACAATTACAGCGACAGTTACATTTTTAGTTACATTTTTAGTGAAAGTAGAAATAGGAGTGAAAGTTTCAGTATAAGAACTATCACGAATGATACTAATTTAACTAGAAAAGAAAGTTCTAATAATCTTGATGGAACGCCGAAATATAGGCATTTGTGGGTTCAATGCGAAAATTGTTATGGATTAAATTATAAGAAATTGTTTAAGTCAAAAATGAATATTTGTGAACAATGTGGATATCATTTGAAAATGAGTAGTTCAGATAGAATCGAACTTCTGATTGATCAGGGTACTTGGAATCCTATGGATGAAGACATGGTTTCTATGGATCCCATTGAATTTCATTCGGAGGAGGAGCCTTATAAAGATCGTATTGATTCTTATCAACGAAAAACCGGGTTAACTGAAGCTGTTCAAACGGGTATAGGTCAACTAAACGGTATTCCTGTAGCAATTGGGGTTATGGATTTTCAGTTTATGGGAGGTAGTATGGGATCTGTAGTAGGGGAAAAAATCACCCGGTTGATTGAGTATGCTACCAAAAAATTCCTACCCCTTATTATAGTATGTGCTTCCGGAGGAGCACGCATGCAAGAGGGAAGCTTGAGCCTAATGCAAATGGCTAAAATATCATCTGTTTTATATGATTATCAATCAAATAAAAAGTTATTCTATGTATCAATTCTTACATCTCCTACTACTGGTGGGGTGACAGCCAGTTTTGGTATGTTGGGGGATATCATTATTGCCGAACCCAATGCCCACATTGCATTTGCGGGTAAAAGAGTAATTGAACAAACATTGAATAAGACAGTACCGGAAGGTTCACAAGCAGCCGAATATTTATTCCATAAGGGTTTATTCGATCCAATCGTACCACGTAATCTTTTAAAAGGCGTTCTAAGTGAGTTATTTCAGCTGCACACTTTTTTTCCTTTGAATCAAAATCAAGCCGAACATTAAGGTCAATTATTTGTGTAAATTAAATATTAATAAAGTATTTGGTTTTTGGTTTATTGGAATCAAAATAAAAAAAAAACCAGAAGACTGGAGGTTTTTGGTTGGCGACAACCTAATTGTAGAATAGAAAGAAAAAAAAAATGTGAATAATTATATCTATTATATTCATTATATTTCCGATTACTAATCAGGAAACCTCTATTAACAAGATAAAAGAACGACCTCTTCCTTTTCCTTCTGTGAAATTAGTCAAATAAAACAAATCTCATGTTCCCTTCTTAACATATGTATATAATTACAATTCAAAAATAGTTTTTTGCATCTTTCGAGATTTTCCGGGAATCCATACCTCTTGGATCAGATTCATTAGAATCCTTTGGAAATTAAATTTTTAAGTTATAAAATTTCTATTTACTATTTTTTTTTTCTTTTTTGAATTAAATTATAAATTATTAGAAGACAAAAAAAATAAGAAAAAATGAAGAATAATAAAGTAAAGTCGATTAGCATATATTATATGTAGAAGGTCGATTTTTTTAGTTCGACATTTTTTACACTTATTATATGCTATACTCACTTCTATAGAATATAGAAAATTATAATTAATTAATTTAAAATTTAAATTAATATAATAACAAAAAAAATATAACAAACAGGTACGATATAGTAAAATAGTAAATCGAGGTACCCATTTTATGACAACTATCAACTTTCCATCTATTTTTGTGCCTTTAGTGGGCCTAGTATTTCCGGCAATTGCAATGGCTTCTTTATTTCTTCATGTTCAAAAAAACAAGATTGTTTAGGCCAAATCTCATTTTTCAAGACTTAGACTTGAATCATAACACGGATATCGATTTAGCAAAATGGTATACCATGTGATTTCTTCCGAACATAAATGAAAGAGCCCTTACACATGTGGAAACATGATATAGGGGTAGATTTTATTATCTTCGATCTAACTAATTTAAAGTAAAGATTCACACCAGAATAGTACTAGTTGATGAGAGTTACATCGGAAACAAAAAGAGTAAGGAAAGTAAAATTTCTTTTTGGTATTCTTTTAATTCAAATTAAATGCAATCAGATCTAGTATGAATTGGCGATCAGAACGTATATGGATAGAACTTAGAACGGGATCTCGAAAAATAAGTAATTTCTGCTGGGCATTTATCCTTTTTTTAGGTTCATTAGGCTTCTTATTGGTTGGAATTTCCAGCTATCTTGGTAGGAATTTGATATCTTTATTTCCCCCACAGCAAATAATTTTTTTTCCGCAAGGGATCGTGATGTCTTTCTATGGGATCGCAGGCCTCTTTATTAGCTCCTATTTGTGGTGTACAATTTTGTGGAATGTAGGTAGTGGTTATGATCGATTCGATAGAAAAGAAGGAATAGTATGTATTTTTCGTTGGGGATTTCCTGGAAAAAATCGTCGCATCTTCCTTCGATTTCTTATAAAAGATATTCAGTCTATTAGAATAGAACTTAAAGAGGGTATTTATACTCGTCGTGTCCTTTATCTGGAAATCAGAGGTCAGGGGGCCATTCCCTTGACTCGTACTGATGAGAATTTGACTCCACGAGAAATTGAACAAAAAGCTGCTGAATTGGCCTATTTCTTGCGTGTACCAATTGAAGTATTTTGAAATGAACCCTTTATTTTCTTATTCTTAGCTCGAAGTAAAATAAAAACTCTACAATCCTTTTTTTCTACGGCATACCTTAACGGAAATTTCATCAGAATACCTATTCGGGTCAAAGCAGACGTATACAGAACAACCAAAAAGGAAAACTGTTTTTGTCTATAAATTTGTCTACAAAAAGAAGTCTGTTATTCGTATGGAAATCTACTCAACTCAATTCAGTAAAAAAAAGTAAAAAAATATAAATAAATCAAATTTTTTAAGCCTAGTATTTGGAATTGATAGGTTAGATACAATACAAAAAAATCGTGTAAATTTTTTCTCTTTTTTAGCAATCTTTATTTTTATCCTTTCTTTTGTTCTCTTTAATGATCAAACAATTGGATTTCTTATATCTTATAATTATAACGATATTTTAATTAAAAATTAAATTATAAAAATTCTGTCTTGTTTTGCCACCCCTTTTTGATCATCACATTCAGATCCTCAATTCTTTATTTTGTGCTATGGGTAAGGTGTGAAATTTTTCTAAATATTTGATATTTTTGTAGAAGGTGTGTTCTCTCGTCTTGAAATCAAAATAATATTCATTAATTGAAAATTGAAGTGGCTCTGCCACGTATTCATCGAAAGAAATGAAGGAATTGTTTCGAATTTGATCAATTGCAATATCCGGAAACACTATTTTTTTTTATTATTTCTTCATTCGAATTATAAGTAGATTCTTTTTCTATTTTTGTATTCTTTCAAGATTCAAAGACTAAGTAAAAGAACTCATGTTTGATAGAAGTAAAGTATTAGATCGCATAGAGTCGACGAACGCGATGGGTTCGTTAATAGTTTATAGATGAAAAAAAAAATGGAAAAAAAGAAAGCATTTATTCCTTTTCTATATCTTGCATCTATAGTATTTTTACCCTGGTGGATCTCTCTATCATTTCAAAAAAGTCTGGAATCTTGGATTACTAATTGGTGGAATATTAAGCAATCTGAAACTTTTTTGAATGATATTCAAGAAAAAAGTCTTCTAGAAAAATTTATCGAATTAGAGGAACTCCGTCTGTTGGACGAAATGATAAACGAATACCCCGAAACACATCTACAAAAGTTTCGTATAGGAATCCACAATGAAACGATTCAATTGATCAAGATGCACAATGAGGATTGTATCCAGATGATTTTGGACTTCTCAACAAATATAATCTGTTTACTTATTCTAAGTGGTTATTCTATTTTGGGGAATAAAGAACTTATTCGTCTTAACTCTTGGACTCAGGAATTCTTATATAACTTAAGCGACACAATAAAAGCTTTTTCTATTCTTTTAGTAACTGATTTATGTATCGGATTTCATTCGCCTCACGGTTGGGAACTAATGATTGGCTCTATCTACAAAGATTTTGGATTTGCTAATAACGATCAAATTATATCTGGTCTTGTTTCCACTTTTCCAGTCATTCTAGATACAATTTTGAAATATTGGATTTTCCGTTATTTAAATCGTGTATCCCCATCGCTTGTAGTGATTTATCATTCAATGAATGACTGAAAAGAAAAAATATACAGACATTAATCCAATTATAATTATAATGTTTTTTACTTTGGACATAATCAAAGCATTTAAAATCGTATTTACTCTTTCTATTTCTACCCAGCCAAGGCGGGGAGTTCCTCCCATATTACAGTAATATTATTTCAGTTTCAGTTAAAGTAAATTTACTTCAGTAAAGTAAATAGCAGAATCGTGGATAGGGAACTATACTAGCAACCTACCCAATTTATTGTAGAAATTTTCTGGATCAACGATTGGACCATGCAAACTAGAAATACCTTTTCTTGGATAAAAGAACAGATTACTCGATCCATTTCCGTATCGCTCATAATATATATATTAACTCGATCATCCATTTCAAACGCATATCCCATTTTTGCACAGCAAGGTTATGAAAATCCACGCGAAGCAACTGGGCGTATTGTATGTGCCAATTGCCATTTAGCTAATAAGCCCGTGGATATTGAGGTTCCACAAGCGGTCCTTCCTAATACTGTATTTGAGGCAGTTGTTCGAATTCCTTATGATATGCAACTAAAACAAGTTCTTGCTAACGGCAAAAAGGGGGGTTTGAATGTAGGGGCTGTTCTTATTTTACCCGAGGGATTTGAATTAGCCCCACCCGATCGTATTTCTCCCGAGATGAAAGAAAAGATAGGCAATCTTTCTTTTCAGAGCTATCGCCCCAATAAAAAAAATATTCTTGTGATAGGCCCTGTTCCTGGGCAAAAATATAGTGAAATCACCTTTCCTATTCTTTCCCCAGACCCTGCTACTAAGAAAGATGTTCACTTCTTAAAATATCCGATATACGTAGGTGGTAACAGAGGAAGGGGTCAGATTTATCCTGACGGGAGCAAGAGTAATAATACAGTTTATAATGCTACAGCAGCAGGTATAGTAAAGAAAATTTTACGAAAAGAAAAGGGCGGATACGAAATAACCATAGCGGATGCCTCAGATGGACGTGAAGTGGTTGATATTATCCCTCGAGGGCCAGAACTTCTTGTTTCAGAGGGTGAATCTATCAAACTTGATCAACCGTTAACGAGTAATCCTAATGTGGGTGGATTTGGTCAGGGAGATGCAGAAATAGTACTTCAAGACCCATTGCGCGTACAAGGCCTTTTGTTCTTCTTTGCATCTGTTATTTTAGCACAAATTTTTTTGGTTCTTAAAAAGAAACAGTTCGAGAAGGTTCAACTGTCCGAAATGAATTTCTAGATTCATGGATTTATCAACATCAAATTCGTAACATCAAAAAAAAAATTTTGTTGACAATTAAGGTTCTTTTTTTTTGTTTATACTCTTTTTCTACATCTATGAGAAGTCCGGAATTACTTGTACTACATTCTTAGTTATAATAACTATATTGCAAAGATTATTTTTCACCTTTTTCCAATCGAAATTGGAATGATGTCACTATTATCATATGATATTTCAATGGCATAGAGTGTATTAAAAGTTTTCTATTCGAGAATAAAATTCGACTAGATACTGGGGAATACAACAAAAAGAAAAGATAAAGGAGGGGAACAAATGATTCTGGGGGATTCTTCGACTTCCTGGTCTTCGACACACAGCAAGTATGTGTAAAATTCCTTGTTGTGTGTCGAAATAGTAATGAGTCTTGATTCCCCTCGCCAAAGATTTAGTCGGAATTTCTATTTTTTATTTTTCGAGATTTAACCTTTTTTTAGATTGATTATTTTATAATTATTACCATTACGCATATAATTATTATATAATTTATATAAAGTAGTAGACAAACTGAAAAAAAAGGGGAGAGAGGGAAATTTATTGAACAAATGGAACTTCTTGCATGATATTTGATCTAGAAAAATATAGATTTTATTGTGTCATATTGTGTCATTCAGTAAATTAAATCAAGTGATTCCTTCTTTCTTTTAGGAAGGATCAATAAATACTATCGATGAATAGATGTTCTGAATGACCAAATAAATTAATTTTCCAAAAACATTTGAAAGGGGATCCTTTTTTCATTTATACGAAAAAAAAAATTCAAATAATTAATAATAAATAAGATTAAGAACTTAACGGGACCTCTCCCTTCTTTGTTTGTCTAATTCGAGGAAGAAAGAAGGTCCCGTTGAGTTCTTATACTTTCATATCTATACTTTTGTTCACCCGATTCCTACAGGGATGAGCCCAATCCAGAATATGAACCATAAAAGAAAATACCTATTAAACCGATCACAAGAATACCAGTTACAGTACCTATTATCCAAAGAGGAATCCTTCCAGTAGTATCGGCCATTTACCCCACTTCCCTCCACATTTCATCAAGTGGTCGTGCTAGAGACATAAACAGTCATGGATAATTATGAAACGAGGTCCTTCCAAATGGGATAAGAGAATTC